TGTTCGTGCTATCTATAATGATAGATGAATCAAAAATTGCAATTGAACTTATTCTTTCAATTGGTAGTTTTGTATATCTTCCTGTTTTAGGAAAATGGAAACTTAGGTAAATGCTTTAGAAACATATGTATAAAAATCCCAGATTTCATTTAGCCTCTTCATGCTTACTATAACCAGTTATTTCGGTTTTCTACTAGTGGCTTTAACTATAACTTCAGCTCTATTTATTGGTCTGAGCAAGATACGACTTATTTAAAATTTCTATTTGAAAGAAACAATTTAGAAAGGAAATCCTTCTGTGAGATTCTGTGTATTCTAGAGTTACTTACCTTGGCAATTCTCAGTTCTTGGTCGTTGAGATTCACATCAACTCGGATTACTATTTAGGTATAGATATTACCGCTTTTTTTCTCCTTTTCAAAAAAAAATTGAAATGATTGAAGTTTTTCTATTTGGAATCGTATTAGGTCTAATTCCTATTACTTTGGCTGGATTATTCGTAACTGCATATTTACAATACAGGCGTGGCGATCAGTTGGACCTTTGATTAATTTACATTTGATTGACTTCTTCCTTAATCCACAGGAGGTAAAATTCTAATTGTTGTGCAAGCGACTGAATTCATTTCAGTTTAATTGGATCCATGAAGAAAAAATCACGCTCTGTAGGATTTGAACCTACGACATCGGGTTTTGGAGACCCACGTTCTACCGAACTGAACTAAGAGCGCTTTCTTATCAGAATAGAAAAGAATGTAAAGAAAAGATTCTTTTTTTAAAACGAATCCATTTTCGTTTTATATGCATATATTCTATAGTTTCATAAAAATGGACGATTCCGCGCAACGCAATTTGAACCGATCTCGATTCATTCCTCGTTACTGCTCAAAGGGGCAGTAATAGGTAGGGATGACAGGATTTGAACCCGTGACATTTTGTACCCAAAACAAACGCGCTACCAAGCTGCGCCACATCCCTTCAATTGTTCTACAATGTAATTGTAGAGAATTCCTTTCTTGTTTTCCACATCCCTATTTCCTGCATTGCTAAACGCAGTTTTCCACCCACTTCATCTTTTTTGGCTTCATTTAACATATTTTAACATATAATAATAAGAAAAGGAAATCTTATGGATCGTTGTACATTTCAATTGGAATTAGGGATTCCGTGTACAACTCTAAGTCGTCCTTAACTACATATGCATCTGATCATCTATGCATGCATTATCTTTATGTATTAAAAAAGGAGGTTTTTCAATGCGAGATCTAAAAACATACCTCTCCGCGGCCCCAGTACTAAGTACGCTATGGTTCGGGGCTTTAGCAGGTCTATTGATAGAGATTAATCGTTTTTTCCCCGATGCGTTGACATTCCCCTTTTTTTCATTCTAGCTATTGACACCGGAAGGAAGAAGATTAGAAATACAATCAAATATCTGTGACTAATCCCCCCCTTATTCTCTTTTTTCCCTTTTTTTCTAATTTTTAGAATAAGGGACGAAAGAGAAAGAATAAAAGTGGATTCAACGTCTGCGAGACTCAAGCCCAAATTCGAATTAAACGTGGGAGTAGAGTAGGAAAGTCAGGGTCTAGGGCAAGAATACAAGATCTTTTTAACTGCTCTTCGGGATTAAATAGAGTTTCAATCTCATTATCATCGTCTTACTTATTATTTACTATGACTTGGGGCCTTGCTTTTTTTTATTTAATTGATTTTTATCTTTTAGAGTTGGATTTCAAGTTAATAACTTCTATTTTTTCCTTTCTTTTTCTTCATTTCGAATTAAAATAGATAGAGTTGAGTAAATCAAAAATCCAAAGGAGGTTCATGGCCAAGAAGAAAGATGCGCGGGTAACGGTAATTTTGGAATGTACCAGTTGTATACAAAACGGTGTTAAGAAGGTATCAAAGGGTATTTCCAGATATATTACTCAAAAGAACCGGCACAATATGCCCAATCGATTAGAATTGAGAAAATTCTGTCCTTATTGTTACAAACATATGATTCATGGGGAAATAAAGAAATAGATTGAACCAAGTATGTCTTATCCTTGAAAGGGGGAAAAATGCCATTATATAGAACACATTGAAATATAAATAGAAGATATTGCATTTAAATAAAAAGAATCCTATTTAGAGTGAAATTGGAGTTAAAATGACAATTAAGAAATAGGATTTTTGGGATAAGAAATAAACTAAACAAACAAACCATGGATAAATCCAAGCGACCCTTTCTTAAATCCAAGCGATCTTTTCGTAGGCGTTTGCCCCCGATTCAATCGGGGGATCGAATTGATTATAGAAACATGAGTTTAATTAGTCGATTTATTAGTGAACAGGGAAAAATATTATCTAGACGAGTGAATAGGTTGACCTTGAAACAACAACGATTAATTACTATTGCTATAAAACAAGCTCGTATTTTATCTTTGTTACCTTTTCTCAATAATGAAAAACAATTTGAAAGAATTGAGTCGACCACTAGAACTACTGGTCTTAGAACCAGAAATAAATAGGCTTGTTTTTTGTTCACTTCAATCAGAATTCCAATCCGAATTCAAAGATGGATTGGTATTTTATTTGACAAATCTTAGAATGCAGATTTTTATGTCGTAAAAAAGATTTTTTTATTGAACGTGTTCACTCATTTTGACTACTTTAAGCGCATTTCTCGGAGTCATTTTGATTCAAACTCCACCCTCCCGGAGTTCATTCTCCGGGGAACCCCATTTAAATTATTTCGGTGTATTCTTTCCAATCCACTTTTTCTCTGATTTCGTTGGAAATCATATAAAGACAATGCCTATTTGATATAGCTATTTGGGCCAATATTTTACGATTAAGAAGCAACTGCCTCTTATATAGATCATGTATTAATTGACTATAACTATAGGATACTCCCTTTTCTCGAATTACTGCGTTTATCCGAGTGATCCACAAACGACGAAAATTTCTCTTTCGCTTATCCCTATCCCGATGAGCCGACACTAAAGCTCTTATTTTCTGTTGAGTAATAGTTCGAGTAAGTCTTGAATGAGACCCTCGAAAACTTGATGCAAATAAACGCATTTTTGTTCTACGTTTACGAGCTATGTATCCGCGTTTAACTCTAGTCATTGAATAAATAAAATTTTGACAAATAACTAATTGATTTTTTTCTTTCAGTTATTATTTTTCCCGTCCTGGCTTATTAATAACTACTAACCAAACGGATTTTTCCAATGTATAAAATCAAAATTCCCATGGCTTTGGCTACTATAACCTTCCCGATCACTATTTTTTGTTATTTTACTGCGAAATATGAAAGAAATAAGAAATTTTATTTTGCTAGGTGTCAAAAATCTAGTAAAAAAGAAATAGAAATTAAATGAATAAAGAAATAGTGGGTTTCCTCGTTTCTATGGTTACTTCTTAAACGGTGAGGTCTTCTCTATACACCGGAGCCTTTGGCTTCATTTAATATTTCATCAATGTTCTTGGTAACTTGTATAGTTCACACCACACTCTTTGGCTCTACCCACGAATTATCCAGTAATAGGTCTTTCACAAAGAGACCCACCTATACAGTAACGGTATTTAATTAGGAAAGTTAGCTGGGTAGCTAACCCTCGTAGTCCGTTCTTGACCGAGCGAGCACTTCATTTTTCTGTTTTTTTTTTAGTTCAGATTTTTCCGCTTAATGGATAATCATTTGTTACCAATGGAGAATTGTTTCTCATCTTAAATTCAGGTGATTGGATTTGCACCAATGTAAACCATAAACTTTATACACAATAGAAGGATAGATTTGCTTGTTTTTAGATAGTGAACGGAGTCCCTTCTTCCATTCTATCCTATTCCCTGGTACTGATCATTCATACTGGAAGCGGTTTTCTTGCCTTTTTTGTGTTAGCCCATGATCTAAACGAGTCGCACATACACCCTAGTACATGTTCCTCGACGCTGAGGACATCCCCGAAGGGCGGGGGATTTCGTGACATTTCGAATAGGCTGTCTTGTATTTCTAATAAGTTGTTTAATAGTTGGCATATTGAGTCATATACATAATGGGCTGGTTTAGATTGATCCTAACCGGAGTTTTTATTTAATATTTATATAGTCAACTCGTAGATAAAATATCAAATCACGGATTTGCACAAAATCCATTTTTTCATTCAACTGCTACAAGATCAACAATTCCATAAGCTTGGGCTTCTGTTGCTGACATAAAAACATCTCTTTCCATGTCTTCAGATACAACCCATAAAGGTTTGCCCGTCCTTTGTACATAAACCTTTGTGAGGGTTTCGCGTAGTTTCAGCAGTTCTTCCGCTTCCAGGATAAATTCTCCCGTTTGTGCTTCATAAAAAGAACTAGCAGGTTGATGGATCATTACCCTGATAATAGTTCTATTCGGTGTGATGAAAGAAACAGAAAAGAAAGATAAAGAATAATAGTTCAAAGGATAGAATTGAACAACCGTACGGGCATTATCTTTTATGCATTGCATACGGCTCTATAATCAAATTGACCCCTATTTTCCCGTTCAAGAAAGATAAAAATAGAATATATCAACCCCGGATGGGTAAATGATCAAAATGCCACCCTTCTTTTTTTCGTAGAAGTTCAAAAATACTACGATGGCTCCGCTGCTTTCTATTTTAAAATGGATTCTTTTTTTGTCTTGGATTCAGCAATCCCAAAGTTTCTTTTTGAGCCAACCAAAAAAGAAAAATTTTGGTTTTTTGCACTCTTTTTTTATAACTTAAATATTGTTAAGAGCCCATCGGTGTGAAAACAAACAAGTTTGTGACGCTGAATTGGACTTCCGATAGATAAGAGAAAGTCGGAAATATCTTTTATCTCATACTACTCTCTCGATACATAATCAAATCTTTTGAAAAAAATGAAAAAAAAATTTCATATCGAATTCGAAGTGCCATGCTATTATTGCTTAATATTCATATGGCGAAGGCATAGTTTTCTTTTTTCTCTCAACTAAAAAAACTTCATTGGCGCCAAGCGTGAGGGAATGCTAGACGTTTAGTAATTTCTCCTCCAACCAGAATAAAAGATCCCATTGACGCGGCCAATCCCATGCATATTGTATGGACTTCTGGCCGTACAAATTGCATAGTATCATAAATGGCTATTCCGGGTATTACCCATCCGCCAGGGGAGTTTATAAACAAATAAAGATCTTTGGTCTCATCCTCGATACTGAGATATACCATAAGACCAATAAGTTGATTCGAGATCTCGCTATCAACCTCTTGGCCTAAAAAAAGTAATCTTTCTCGATAAAGTCGGTTGAGTAGGGTAAAATTGTATCCCTTAGGAACCGTACATGCACCTTTTGATGCATACGGTTCAAAAAAATTGCGGAGAAAAGAATCAATGTATAGATTCCACTCCTCTTTCTTTTTTGAGTTTTTCTAACTTTTTAATGAAAGGGTTTTTTCTTCGATTTTTCAATAAAGATGAATTTTGATTTCTTCTTTAATAATATAAAAAAGGGGTCAATAAACTTATCGAATTAACTTATCATTGATGTATTCTTTCATCGAAATTCAATCCAAATCACGATGATATTTTCTTGTTCCTGAATGGGCCTCTTTCATCTTTTTAGGTTTATGCTCTACTCCGGGTAAAGATTCGCCCGATTTTGATTTGCACATATAGGACAAACCTTCCCATCACCATTTCTTGTTGTTATGACTTTACAAATAATCATTTATGATATACGTAGTAATCATAGATTACCAATTGGGTTTTTCTAAACGGAGTCTGGATACTTCATTTTTTTGTCCAGCCAAAGCCAACCATAAATTAGTCTAATTGATATAATTCTATGAATTCCCCAAAATAATGCATTGAATTGCAGTTCACGCTCCAATTTTTCGATGATTCCATTTCCATTTCTCTTTCTTGGGCGAAACAGAGGATATCTCGGTCGGGGGAGAGAACGGGGAAATCCCATATGACCCAATATATCTGACAAGTCGCGCTATACGTCAACCCAAGATGCATCTTCCTCTCCAGGACTTCGGAAAGGTACTTTTGGAACACCAATAGGCATGGATTGAAAGAAATAAGGAATTAAATACTATATTTCACTTTGATGTGGAAACGTAACAATATAGTTTTATTTTCTTTATTTATAATTTATAAAATTTATTTTTTCCATAGATTAGAAAAATTTAGAAAGAAAGACAAAATAAATAAAGGAAAATATTTTGAATAGATCTTTCTAATGATAAATGAAGGGTGGGTACATTTACTCGTAGAAAATGGTATCAATCCACCATTGCATATTGGTACTTATCGAGTATAGAATAAATCTGCTTCTCTTTGTTCTTACGAACAGAATTCTTCCATTATTACGAATAGAATCATAACCCTTGTTAGGAAATAATCTACTAAACAGGGGAAGTCTATAGGATAGTCATAGTATAACCTTTCCAATGCAATAAAGTTACGTAGTGTCTATTTTTCTTCGATAAAGGGGTATTTTCCATGGGTTTGCCTTGGTATCGTGTTCATACCGTTGTATTGAATGATCCCGGCCGGTTGCTTTCCGTTCATATAATGCATACAGCCCTGGTTGCTGGTTGGGCGGGCTCGATGGCTCTGTATGAATTAGCAGTTTTTGATCCTTCTGACCCTATTCTTGATCCAATGTGGAGACAGGGTATGTTCGTTATACCCTTCATGACTCGTTTAGGAATAACCAACTCATGGGGGGGTTGGAGTATCACAGGAGGAACTGTAACAAATCCGGGAATTTGGAGTTACGAAGGTGTGGCTGGGGCACATATTGTGTTTTCGGGTTTATGCTTTTTGGCGGCGATTTGGCATTGGGTCTATTGGGATCTAGAAATATTTTCTGATGAACGTACAGGAAAACCCTCTTTGGATTTGCCCAAGATCTTTGGCATTCATTTATTTCTCTCTGGGGTGGCTTGCTTTGGTTTTGGTGCATTTCATGTAACAGGTCTGTACGGTCCTGGAATATGGGTGTCCGATCCTTATGGACTAACGGGAAGAGTACAGCCTGTAAATCCGTCGTGGGGCGTGGAAGGTTTTGATCCTTTTGTTCCGGGAGGAATAGCTTCTCATCATATTGCAGCAGGTACACTGGGCATATTAGCGGGTCTATTCCACCTTAGCGTCCGACCGCCACAACGTCTATACAAAGGATTACGTATGGGAAATATTGAAACCGTACTCTCCAGTAGTATCGCGGCTGTCTTTTTTGCAGCTTTTGTTGTTGCTGGAACTATGTGGTATGGTTCAGCAACTACTCCCATCGAATTATTTGGTCCCACTCGTTATCAATGGGATCAGGGTTATTTCCAGCAAGAGATATATCGAAGAGTTAGCGACGGGCTAGCCGAAAATCAAAGTTTATCAGAAGCCTGGTCTAAAATTCCTGAAAAATTAGCTTTTTATGATTATATCGGCAATAATCCGGCAAAAGGGGGATTATTCAGGGCAGGCTCAATGGATAACGGAGATGGAATAGCGGTAGGATGGTTAGGACACCCTATCTTTAGAGATAAAGAAGGGCGTGAACTTTTTGTACGTCGTATGCCCACTTTTTTTGAAACATTTCCAGTCGTTTTGGTAGACGGCGACGGGATTGTTAGAGCTGATGTTCCTTTTAGAAGGGCAGAATCCAAGTATAGTGTTGAACAAGTAGGTGTAACCGTTGAGTTCTATGGTGGCGAACTTAATGGAGTCAGTTATAGTGATCCTGCTACTGTGAAAAAATATGCTAGACGTGCTCAACTGGGTGAAATTTTTGAATTAGATCGTGCGACTTTGAAATCCGATGGCGTTTTTCGTAGCAGTCCAAGGGGTTGGTTTACTTTTGGGCATGCTTCGTTTGCTTTGCTCTTCTTCTTCGGACACATTTGGCATGGTGCTAGAACCTTATTCAGAGATGTTTTTGCCGGCATTGACCCAGATTTGGATGCTCAAGTAGAGTTTGGAGCATTCCAAAAACTTGGGGATCCAACTACAAAAAAACAGGCAGTCTGATACAAGACCAAGACCACTTTGGCATTTTTCCCCTCTATTTTCTTTTTGGGGGGATTTTACATAGAGTACCGAAGTGAATTTGAATTACCGCTTTTTTGATTTTTGCTCTTTCAAGATGATTCCCAAAAAGAAAATGAAAAAAACGAACAAGTAGGAAAGCTATAATTGTAAACCACGATCGAATTTATGGAAGCATTGGTTTATACATTCCTTTTAGTCTCGACTCTAGGGATAATTTTTTTCGCTATTTTTTTCCGAGAACCCCCTAAAGTTCCAACTAAAAAGTAAAATTATTTTTCATTATCTCAATTGAAGTAATGAGCCTCCCAGCATTGGGAGGCTCATTACTTCAACTAGTCCCCGTGTTCCTCGAATGGATCTCTTAGTTGTTGAGAAGGTTGCCCAAAAGCGGTATATAAGGCGTACCCGGTAAAACTTACAAGTAAACCAGATATAAAAATGGCGACTAGGGTTGCTGTTTCCATTATGATTATATAATTTCAAGACCCCAATGTATCTATCATAAGATCGTTTATTTACAACGGAATCGTATACAAAGTCAACAGACCTCAATGAATAGAATAGGATTTATGGCTACACAAACTGTTGAGAACAGTTCTAGATCGGGTCCAAGACGAACTACTGTAGGGAGTTTATTAAAACCGTTGAATTCGGAATATGGTAAAGTAGCTCCCGGGTGGGGAACCACTCCATTAATGGGTATCGCAATGGCTCTATTTGCAGTATTTCTATCTATTATTTTGGAGATTTATAATTCTTCCGTTTTATTGGATGGAATTGCAATGAATTAAATCTATAAGAATCAAAAATGCCTAGCTTTTTGAATAAAAAAAAAATCAGTTAGAACTCAAATTTATGGCTTATTCTATTTTGGTAGTTCGATCGTGGAATTTCTTTCTGTATTTCCGGAATATGAGTGTGTGACTTGTTATAATTGATTCTATTGATAGTACAGAGGCTAGATCTGTCACCTTGATAAAGATGAGTTTACTTTGTCGGATATTTATTCGAGTATCTGGAACACGAACTATACGAACTAGATTAAGAAATATTTGAACTATGATTCATACTAAATATTTGACCTCGTATCCGGCGGCAAAAAAATTGCAACCCGTTTGAAAAAAGAAAAATCTTTCTTTTTTTAGTCATTTTTTTTTAATTCATGAAATACGTGATCAACCAAGATCAATCGAGGGTTCTTACTCACAGAATCCTTGGGTTAACTTATGGTTTTTTATTAAATCATCGTGGTTCGAGTAGGAATCTGAGGTTTTAATTAATTCATAGGGTCTTAACAAGAGAATTCCTATTAAATCAATTCAATAATAAAGAAAGGGAAAAAGCCGTATTAGAGATAAAAATAAATTAAAGAAAAAGAAATAGGTTAAAGAGAAGATTCAAGAGGCCTGTAAGAATCAACATAAAGACGATTGAGCCAACTTGATATTTTGGTATTATCACCACAAAGAAGAGCTTTAGTATTTTTTCTCCTTTCATAGATTTAGAAAAGATTGAATCGGAGGTTAAGAAGTTTCAAACTTTCTATTCCATATCTAACTATTCTTTTTTTTAGGTGTTTTTGCTTGAGCTGTACGAGATGAAAGTCTCATATATGGTTCTGAGGGGGGGGAGGTTTCGCCTATCTCAATAAAGTCTATGATTGGTTCGAAGAACGTCTCGAAATTCAGGCGATTGCAGATGATATAACTAGTAAATATGTTCCTCCCCATGTCAATATATTTTATTGTTTAGGGGGAATTACGCTTACTTGTTTTTTAGTACAAGTAGCTACAGGATTTGCTATGACTTTTTACTATCGTCCGACCGTTACTGAAGCTTTTGCCTCTGTTCAATACATAATGACAGAAGCGAACTTTGGTTGGTTAATCCGATCAGTTCATCGATGGTCAGCAAGTATGATGGTCCTAATGATGATTCTACATGTTTTTCGTGTGTAT